CGATAAGTACCAATACGCAATGGGGGTTAAGACCCCTTTTCTATGAGCGAATGCATCCATACTTATTCATCATTAGAAAGACCTATTCAGAATAATTTTATAATTTTCCTTTATTCATTCTGTCTTTCTTTATGATTATGAATGAATTTTTCTAATCTATGGATAAAATATGATAAAGGCCAATATTATAAATAAAACCTTTTTTATTTTAGGTTTACACATCAATTTTTATTTTAGGTTTACACATCAAATAAAATAGAGTACTTAATTATTTTTTATTTAATGTAATGCCTGTTGGTGTTCCAAAAGTACCTTTCCGCAGTCCTGGAGAAGAAGATGCATCTTGGGTTGACATATAGTGCGACTTGTCAGATATATTGAGTCATATGGGAGTTCCCCGTTCTCCGCCCCGCTCGCGATATCCCCCCCTTCGCCCAAGAAAGATTAATTAATTGAATCATCAAAAATTTAATTTGGAGCGTGAAGTGCAATGCAATTAGATCCATTTTGGGGGGATTCAGATTAGTATTATCAATTAGAATAATTTATGGTTAGCTTGATTGGACTACTAAAATGAAGTATCCAGGCTCCGTTTAAAAAACCCAATTTTTATCTATGATTACTACTTGTATCCTATTCTCTTTGTTATTTGTAAATAGATCCTATTTTTTTGTATTTCTAAAGAGAGGCGATTTCAAACTGTTAATCAATCGAGTAATATGGATGAATACACCAAAGATTTGACGGAAGGTATGAGATGAATTGAAAAAAAAAGGGGGGAGAATTCTAACAAAAAACAAGAAGTGGTAATGGGAGCATTTGTCCTATATGTGCAAATCAAAATCGGGAGGATCTTTACCCGGAGTAGAGCATAAACCTAAAAAGATTAAATTAAAGAGGCCCATATTCAACAAGAAAAAAACATCGTGATTTAAATCTCGATAAAACAATAGATCAATGAGCAGTTAATTCAATAAGTTTATTGAATCCTTTTTTTTTTTAAATAAAAAAAATAAGTAAAGGAATCAAAACTCATTGAAAAATCGACGAAAAAGTCTTGGCGTTAGAAGTCATAAAGAGCCTGCAGAAAGAGGACTGGAATCTACACATTGATTCTTTTTTCACAATTTTTTTGAACCGTATGCATCAAAAGGTGCGTGTACGGTTCCTAACGGATACAATTTTATCCTAACCAACCGACTTTATCGAGAAAGATTACTTTTTTTAGGACAAGCGGTTGATAGCGAGATCTCGAATCAACTTATTGGTCTTATGGTATATCTCAGTATCGAGGATGATACCAAAGATCTGCATTTGTTTATAAACTCTCCTGGTGGATGGGTAATACCTGGAGTAGGTATTTATGATACTATGCAATTTGTGCGACCAGATGTACATACAATATGTATGGGATTAGCCGCCTCAATGGGATCTTTTATCTTGGTTGGAGGAGAAATTACCAAACGTCTAGCATTCCCTCACGCTTGGCGCCAATGAGGGTTTTATTGGGATTTGAGAGAAAAAAAATAAGACTATGCCTTCGCCATATGAATAGAATATTAAGTAATAATAGCATGGCACTTCGAATTCGATATGAGAAATTTTTTTATTGTTTGTTCAAAACATTAGATTATGTATCGAGAGAGTAGTATGAGATAAGGGGTATTCCGATTTTATCTTAGCCATCGGGAATCCAGTTCAGCGTCACAAACTTTTTTATTTTCATACCAACGAGCTCTTAACAATTAACAATATTTATGTTATGGTTATGAAAGAGTTCAAAGAGTCCGAAACTAAAAAAATGATTTGATCGGATTAAAAAGAAACTTTGGGATTGCTGAATCACAGACAAAAAAAATAGAATAATAATATAGCAACGGAGCCATCATAGTATTTTCTAAAACTCCTCTGAAAAGAAGGGTGGCGATTTTTTCATTTACTCATATGGGTCTGATAGATCCTATTTTCTCTTTCTTCGATGAAAGGTAAAATGAAAGTAAAGGTTAATTTTATTGTAGAGCCGTATGCAATGCACAAAAGATGCCCGTACGGTTGTTCAATTCTATCTTTTTTTTCTTCTTATTCTTTATCTTTCTTTTCTCTTCGCTTCATCATGCGAGATAGAGGAACCTTTTAGTATGTTATATCATCAGGGTAATGATCCATCAACCTGCTAGTTCTTTTTACGAGTCACAAACGGGAGAATTTATCCTGGAAGCGGAAGAATTGCTGAAACTGCGTGAAACCCTAACAAGGGTTTATGTCCAAAGAACGGGCAAACCCTTATGGCTTGTATCCGAAGACATGGAAAGAGATGTTTTTATGTCAGCAACAGAAGCACAAGCGTATGGAATTGTTGATCTTGTAGCGGTTGAATGACAATAGCATGGATTTCGGTGATTTGCGATTTTATCTTCTTACCGAGTTGGATATTCTATTAAATAGAAGTAATTCAGAATCATCCGGTTAGGATCGATCTAAACCAGCCTATTATGTATAT